CACAAATTTTTAATTTAATTTTTTTATTCTTGTAACTAGTATTTTTATCTATCTCTTTAATTTTTTTTTTATTTAAACTTAGGGAAGTACTTTAGAAACATATGTATAAAAAAAAATATTTTATTGAGTCCCTTCATGCCTACTATAACTAGTTATTTCGGTTTTCTACTAGCAGCTTTAACTATAACCTCAGTTCTATTTATTGGTCTAAGCAAAATACGACTTATTTGAAATTAATTGAATGAAGATTTTTTAATACAAAAGGAGTTCTGTGGTATTTCATATGCTCGATAGTTCCTTACCGGGTTAATTACCCAATTTTGGTCATTGAGATTCATCGGCAATACAGATTAAGAGCTAGTACCTCTCTTTTCTCCCTTTAAAAAATGAAAAAAAAAAAAATTTGAAATGATTGAAGTTTTTTTATTTGGAATCGTCTTAGGTCTAATTCCTATTACTTTGGCTGGATTATTCGTAACTGCTTATTTACAATACAGGCGTGGTGATCAGTTGGACTTTTGATTAATTAAAATCTCTTTTTTTACTGACCTCCTTCTTGCTTTCATATGCGGGAGGTCTAATTCAGATTGCTGCTCAATTATTTGCGAATAGTGGAATTTTTACATAATCTAATAAACAAGAATGAAATCACGCTCTGTAGGATTTGAACCTACGACATTGGGTTTTGGAGACCCACGTTCTACCGAACTGAACTAAGAGCGCTTTTCTTGTTTTTTTTTTTTTATAAAAAACAAAAAGGCTAGAAAAAGGACGTTCTTTAACCCGAATCGATTTTGTACGTATATACTATATCATAGTATATCATAAATTTAAGAATTATATGTATGTCCAATTTTATTAAAAAAAAGATAGATCTAAAATAGATCCCTCGTTACTGCTCTTCTGAGCAGTAATAGGTAGGGATGACAGGATTTGAACCCGTGACATTTTGTACCCAAAACAAACGCGCTACCAAGCTGCGCTACATCCCTTTCAATTGGTTTACAGTGTCATTGTAGAGAATTCCTGCCTGGTTTTCCACATCCTTCTTCTTTTTTTCTCATATCAGATAACAAACATATAATTAAAAATTTTACTTTTTTTACGAGAATTCTCTCAATTTAAAGTTTACATAAAATGGCGTTTCCATTTTTAAAATGGAATTTATAAGATCGTTCTAGTAGACAATATTTCAATTTTAATTGTGGAGTTTACGTATACAAGAACTTCTTAACTACATGTACATCTGTAGTTCTATATATTACTATATATAATGTAATACACTAAATGAAGAAAGAAGGGGGATTTCAAATGCGAGATCTAAAAACATATCTTTCCGTAGCGCCGGTACTAAGTACTCTATGGTTCGTTTCGTTAGCAGGTTTATTAATCGAGATTAATCGTTTATTTCCAGATGCATTAACATTTCCCTTTTTTTAATTCTAGTTATTAACATCAGAAAGGGGTTAAAAATTTAGAGATACAATCAATGATAGGGGGCTAATTATCCCCCCACCTTTTTCTAATTAATTCTAAAAAAAAAAATTAGAAAAAGGTGGGGGAGGTCATAAAAAGAGGGTTTAGGATTTCTTAATAGAACGAAAAAAAGTGTTGCTGGGGAACTAGTATCCTACGAGATACTTAAAAAAATACTGTACAAAGATTTTAAATATAGTTTTTCAAAAATCATTGTATTGCTTATTATTTTATGTTTATTTAATTCATATTTATTGCAACAAAATATTTCCTACTTTTTTTTAGTTAACAGCTTCTATTTTTTTTTTCTTGTTCTTTCTGGGTCCTAAAATTAAAGTAGAAGATTGGGGTGAATCATAAATCCAAAGGAGGTTTCATGGCCAAGGGTAAAGATGTTCGAGTAACAATTATTTTGGAATGTACCAGTTGTGTTCGAAATGATATTAAGAAAGAATCGGCGGGAATTTCCAGATATATTACTCAAAAGAATCGGCATAACACCCCTAGTCGATTGGAATTGAGAAAATTCTGTCCCTATTGTTATAAACATACAATTCACGGGGAAATAAAGAAATAGATAAAATTGAGTGCTTGTATGTAAATTGTTATTTTAAGAACAGGAATAATTATAGTATCTATATATATTACATATATATAAATATAATATATAAATATAAACAAATAAACCAAGAGAAAAAAATATAATCCTATTATAGACTAGAAATAGTTTTTATTTTTATCTGATCAAAATAGGATTTTAGAGATAAGGAATAAAAAAATTATGAATAAATCTAAGCGACTTTTTACTAAATCCAAGCGATCTTTTCGTAGGCGTTTGCCCCCGATCCAATCGGGGGATCGAATTGATTATAGAAACATGAGTTTAATTAGTCGATTTATTAGTGAACAAGGAAAAATATTATCTAGACGGGTGAATAGAGTGACTTTAAAACAACAACGATTAATTACTATTGCTATAAAACAAGCTCGTATTTTATCTTTGTTACCTTTTCTTAATAATCAGAAACAATTTGAAAGAAGCGAGTCGACCCCTAGAACTACTAGCCTTAGAACTATAAAAATATAGACTTATTCTTCAATTGAATAACAATTCCAATCTGAAGGAATTCAAAAAGATATGAATATTTTGTTCGAAAAATCCAATCAAGAATTCAAATTTGATTGTTACGTCTGCCATAAAAAAAAATGAAAGAATCGTCGACAAGAAAAACTCTTTTTTTAGCGACTATATACCCTCGTTTTTACGACTTTTTTTATAATACTAATTTCTACTCTACCTTCCCCGAGCCCGTTCTACTTAGAACTCTATTTCAAATATTGGAGGGGATTTCCTCAAACCCCCTTATTTCCTTATTTTTTGATCTCATTCGAAATCGTATAAAGACAACTCCTATTTAATAGAGCTATTTGTGCAAGTATTTTCCGATTAAGAAGTAATTGCTTCTTGTACAGATTGTGTATGAATCGGTTATAACTATAGAATACCTCCATTTCATGAATTACGGCATTTATTCGAGTGATCCATAAACGACGAAAATCTCTTTTTCTTATACCCCTATCATGATGAGCCGAAGCTAAAGCTCTTATTCTCTGTTGATTCATAGTTCGTGTAAGTCGTGAATGAGCCCCTCGAAAGTTTGATGCAAATAAACGAAGTTTTGTTCTACGCCTCCGAGCTACATATCCGCGTTTAATTCTAGTCATTGAATAAATCAAACTTTGATGAATAACTAATTCTTTTTTTAATTATTCTTTTCCCCTTTACTAGTCTATAAATAACTAAACGAATTATTCCAATGTATAAAAAAAAAAATTCCAATGGCTTTTACTACTCTAACCTTCCCCACCACTATTTTTTGCTAGGTTTTTTCCTTTAAAAGCAAAGGAAAAATTGCCTGGATACGTAAATATAAAAAATAGAATAACTACAAAAAGTAGTAAATATAAATGGATAAATAGTGGGTTCCATCGTTTCTATGGTTACTTCTAAAACGGTGAGGTCCTATCTATACACCGGAGCTCCTTATTTTAATTAATCAATACTATTTGTAACTTGTACAATTCACATTCTTTGGCTCTACCCCATGAATATTCCAGTAATAGGTCTTTCACAATGAGATCAACTTTATACAGTAACGGTATTTCATTTTAAAATTTTATTTGGTCGTTTACCCTGTTAGTCCGTTCTTTCAAGAGTGGAATCTTTTTAATAAAAAATGGAATTTCCCCCGCTTAATGGATAACCATTTGTTATCATTGGGGTTTTTCTAAAAAATGGAGTTGATTGGATTTGCACCAATGTAAACCATAAGTTTCAGACACAATAGAAGATATGAACGATATATCTTTTTAAAATAATGAATCGAGTTCCTACATTCTATTTTATTCAAAGGTACTGATCCTTGATATTAAAAAAAAAAAAAGAATTTCGTCTCAGTCTATGATCTAAACGAGTCGCACATACACCCGAGTACATGTTCCTCGTCGCTGAGGGCATCCCAGAAGCGCTGGGGATTTCGTGACATTTCGGATTGGCTTTCTTGTATTTCTAATAAGTTGTTTAATGGTTGGCATACGGAATCATATAAATAATGGGCTGGTTTAGATTGGTTCTAACCGGCTAATTCTGAATTACTTCTCTTCAATATTCTCTTCAATATATATTTTTTATATTGAAGAGAATATGAAACTACACCTTTAATCTAAACAGATAGAATAAAATTAGAAATTGTATATTTTCATCAAATCGCTCCTATTTTCTATTTAATTTCAACCCCTACAAAATCAATAACTCCATGAGCTTGGGCTTCTGTTGGTGACATATAATAATCCCTTTCCATGACTTTGGATAAAACCTCCATAGGTTTGCCCGTTCTTTTTAGATAAGCATCTGTGATGTTTGCGCGAAGTTTTAGCAGTTCTTTCGATTCCATGATAAATTCTCCCGTTTGTGCCTGATAAAACGCACTAGCGGGTTGATGTAGCATTATCCTAGCGTGAGGGAATGCGAACCGTTTGGTAATTGTTCCTCCGACTAGGATAAGGGATGCTGTTGAAGCGGCCAATCCCATGCATATTGTATCTACATCGTTGTCCACAAAGTGCATAGTATCATAAATAGCTATCCCAGATAGTACCCCTCCGCCAGGAGAGTTTATAAACAAAAAAGTATCTTTGTTACTATCTTCTATACCGAGAAATATCATAAGACCACAAAGTTGATTCGAGGCCTCGGCAGATACGTCTTCGCCTAAAAATAATAATCTTTCTCGATAAAGTCGGTTGATTAGGAATTTTTTTCCTTAGGAGCCGTACAGGCACCTTTTGATGCATACGGTTCAATAAAAATTGTGAAAAATCAATGTGTTGATTCCAACCCCTTTTTCATAGAAGGATTTTCTTTCTAACTTGTAAGTAAAGGGCTTGCTTCCCTTTTTTAAAGTAAAAGAAAAAAGAAGTTTTGGCCCCTTTTACTTTTATTAGATATTATAATCCTATACTATAATAAAATGATTGATTAAGCCTATCAGACTAACTTGATTCATTGATATTTTTTTTTTTTCATCGAGATTCAGTTGAAATGGCGATGATTTTTTCTTGTTCCTGAATGGGCTTCTTCCTTTTTTATTACATTTTTTAGGTTTATGCTCTACCCCGAGTAAAAGGAAAAATTTGCCCGATTTTTATTTGCACGTATAGGACAAATAAACCAAATACCGCGTCTTTTTTTTTTTTACTACTCATTTTTTTTTTTTTTTTTATTTTATATCATAATTTTGCATATTATAATTAAGTAGTAATTATAAAAATATTATATATTCATTATCAATTGGGTTTTTTATAAACGGAGCCTGGATACGTCATTTTATTAGTGCGATCACCTAAACCATAAAAAAATTGATAATCTAATATCAATCTAAATACTCCCTGCATTTAATTACACTTCGCTTCGCGTTACAAATTTTTGATAATTAAATCAAGATTTTTGGGCGAAACAGAGGATATCTCGATCGAGGGAGAAAATGGGGAAATCCCATATAGCCCAATATATCTGACAAGTCGCACTATACGTCAACCCAAGATGATTCGTCTTCTCCAGGAACTAGAAAAGCGACTTTCGGCACACCAATAGGCATAATATTAAAAAAAAAAGAGAATTAAGTTAACTTTGTTCACTGTTATGTGGAAACGTAAGACTGATGTTTCTTTTTACTACTTTAGTCAACTTTATTATACTTTATTAATCATATTTAATACCTCAGTTGAATAAGACTGAGGTTTCTTTTTACTACTTTAGTCAACTTTATTATACTTTATTAATCATATTTAGTCAACTTTATTAATCATATTTAAATTAATCATATTTAATACATCAGTTGAATAAGCTAAAATATAAAATAAAAGTAAAGTAAGAGAGAATTAATAAAAATAAAGTAAATTTGTTACGAACGGGCTTCTGAATGATGAACAACAATAGCTATCTTGGTTCATATAAAATAGGATTCACCCCCATTGCGTATTGGTACTTATCGGATATAGAATAGATCCGCTCCCCTTTTTTCCTATGAATCGAATTGTTCCATTATTACTAACAGAATAGAACAAATATTAATCCTTTCTACGAAATAATTACCCCCAAAAAAGTGGGGGGGGGGTCCGTAGCATAGTTTTTTCCAATGCAATAAAGTTACATCGTGTCTATTTTTCGTTGATAAAGGGGTATTTCCATGGGTTTGCCTTGGTATCGTGTTCATACTGTTGTATTGAATGATCCCGGTCGTTTGCTTTCTGTTCATATAATGCATACTGCTCTGGTTGCTGGTTGGGCCGGTTCGATGGCTCTATATGAATTAGCTGTTTTTGATCCCTCCGACCCTGTTCTTGATCCAATGTGGAGACAAGGTATGTTCGTTATACCTTTCATGACTCGTTTAGGAATAACCAACTCGTGGGGCGGTTGGAATATTACAGGAGGGACTATAACAAATCCGGGTCTTTGGAGTTACGAAGGGGTAGCCGCGGCACATATCGTGTTTTCTGGCTTATGCTTCTTGGCAGCTATTTGGCATTGGGTATATTGGGATCTCGAAATTTTTTGTGATGAACGTACAGGAAAACCTTCTTTGGATTTGCCTAAGATTTTTGGAATTCATTTATTTCTTTCAGGAGTGGCTTGCTTTGGTTTTGGCGCATTTCATGTAACAGGATTATATGGTCCTGGAATATGGGTATCCGACCCCTATGGACTAACCGGAAAGGTCCAACCCGTAAATCCGGCGTGGGGCGTGGAGGGTTTTGACCCTTTTGTTCCGGGAGGAATAGCCTCTCATCATATTGCAGCAGGGACGTTGGGTATATTAGCGGGCTTATTCCATCTTAGTGTTCGTCCGCCTCAACGTCTATACAAAGGATTACGTATGGGCAATATTGAAACCGTCCTTTCCAGTAGTATTGCTGCTGTCTTTTTTGCAGCTTTTGTTGTTGCTGGAACTATGTGGTATGGTTCTGCAACTACTCCCACCGAATTATTTGGTCCTACTCGTTATCAATGGGATCAGGGATACTTTCAACAAGAAATATATCGAAGAATTAGTGCTGGACTAGCTGAAAATCAAAGTTTATCAGAAGCTTGGGCTAAAATTCCTGAAAAATTAGCTTTTTATGATTATATTGGTAATAATCCAGCAAAAGGCGGGTTATTCCGAGCGGGTTCAATGGACAATGGGGATGGAATAGCTGTTGGATGGTTAGGACACCCCGTCTTTAGAAATAAAGAAGGGCGTGAACTTTTTGTACGCCGTATGCCTACTTTTTTTGAAACATTTCCGGTTGTTTTGGTAGACGGAGACGGAATTGTTAGAGCCGACGTCCCATTTAGAAGGGCAGAATCTAAATATAGTGTCGAACAAGTAGGTGTAACTGTTGAGTTTTACGGCGGTGAACTCAATGGAGTTAGTTATAGTGATCCCGCAACTGTTAAAAAATATGCTAGACGGGCTCAAT